TAGGGTGTATGTGTGACGCGTTCAAATCATGAGCTGGTTACACAAGACAAGAAAGGAAAGCCCTTTTCCAGTATCAATGATCAGTACCAGTGAATAGGATAGAATGAAAGAATTCCACTCACTATCCTAAAAAAAATCCCTTATATCCCTGTGTATGCAATTTATGGTTTCCATTGGTGCAAATCCAATCACCTGAATTTAAGATGAAAAGCAATTCCCCATTGGTAAAAAAGGGTTATCCATTTAGCGGGGGAAATAAGCAGAAAAACGATGTTCCTACTTTTGCAAGAACGGACTCGCAGGGTCAGCTAACTAGCTAAATTTCATAATTAAATACCGTTACTGTATAGGTGGATCTCGTTGTGAAAGACCTATTACTAAATAATTCATGGGTAGAGCCAAAGGGTGTGAACTGTACAAGTTACTAATAAATAGGGGCTCCGGTGTATAGAGAGGACCTCACCGTTTAAGAAGTAACCATAGAAACGATGGAACCACTATTATTTTATCCATTCATATTTACTATTTTTTTTTACCTGGTATCCCGGTATCAATGAATTTTTGTTTTAGCGGCGAAATGCCTAAAAAAAAAATAGTGGTTGGGGAGGTTATAGTAGCAAAAGCCATTGGAATTTTGATTTTATACATTGGAAGAATCCATTTTGTTATCAATCGATCAGTAAAGAGGAAAAGAATAACTGAAAAAACGGAAATAACCAATCAATTAGTTATTCATCAAAGTTTTATTTATTCAATGACCAGAATTAGACGAGGATATGTAGCTCGTAAACGTAGAACAAAAATTCGTTTATTTGCATCAAGCTTTCGGGGGGCTCATTCAAGACTGACTCGAACTATTACTCAACAGAAAATAAGAGCTTTGGTTTCTGCTCATCGGGATAGAGATAAGCAAAAGAGAGATTTTCGTCGTTTGTGGATTACTCGGATAAATGCAGTAATTCGTGAGAGTAAGGTATCCCATAGTTATAGTAGATTAATACATGATCTGTACAAGGGGAAATTACTTCTTAATCGTAAAATACTTGCACAAATAGCCATATTAAATAGGAATTGTCTTTATATGATTTCCAATGAAATCATAAAAGAAAGGGATTGTAAGGAATCCACCGAAAAAATTTAAATGACGTTCCCCGGAGACTAAACTCCGGGAAGGTATAGTCAAAATTAGTATGATAAAAAATTGATAAAAAGTCATCAAAATGAGACTGAGCGAACAAAAAAAAGATTTCTTCTTCCCCGACTCTTTGAATCTTTTTTCTTACTACAACGAAATCTAGATTCTTGGATTTTTCTAACAAAACGGCCATCCGCGTTTGAATTCGGATTGAAATTCGGATTCCATTGAAGAGTATAAGTCTATTGAAGAGTAAGTCTATTTATTTCTGGTTCGAAAACTAGTAGTTCTGGCGGTCGACCCGGTTCTTTCAAACTTTTTCTCGTTATTAAGAAAAGGTAACAAAGATAAAATACGAGCTTGTTTTATAGCGATAGTAATTAATCGTTGTTGTTTCAAGGTCAGTCTATTCACCCGTCTAGATAATATCTTTCCTTGTTCACTAATAAACCGACTAATTAAACTCATATTTCTATAATCAATTCGATCCCCCGATCCAATCGGGGGCAAACGCCTACGAAAAGATCGTTTGGATTTAAGAAAGGGTCGCTTGGATTTATCCATGGTTTGTTTATTCCTTATCCCTGAAAATCCTATTTCTATTCCAGTCGGATCAAAAATAAATTAGAATTAAGAAATAGGATTTGGTTTAGATTATAAAATATATGTTATATATATACTATGTAATTTTTCCTGTTCCTTGGAAGGGTGACAAAACCTCGTTTGATCTATTTCTTTATCTCCCCATGAATCGTATGTTTGTAACAATAGGGACAAAATTTTCTCAATTCCAATCGAGTAGGTGTATTGTGCCGATTCTTTTGAGTAATATATCTGGAAATGCCCGTTGATTCTTTATTAACACCGTTTCGCACACAACTGGTACATTCCAAAATAACCGTTACTCGGGCATCTTTACTCTTGGCCATGAACCTCCTTTGGTTTTTGATTCAATCAACTCTTCCATTTTTTTTTTCGATCTGAAGAAGCGAATAAGAAAGGAACAAAAAAAAATAGAAGTTGTTAACTCGAAATCCAATTATGAAAGATTTCATTGGAATCAATAGTACAATAGTATAAATAATAAGTAATACAATAGTTTCTAACTATATTTATAATTGATGTACAGTATATTATTTAAGTATCTTGTATGATACTGATACTGTTGCCCGAGACGAGACCCCCATTTAATTCCCGCTCTCACTCTATTTCTATTATTAATTTAAGCCCGAATCCAAGTTTCGCTGAGATTGAATCCACTTTTATTCTTTCTCTTTCCTTTTTTTTCATTTTAAAAAAGAAAAAAAAAAAGAGGGGGAGAGGCATTAGTTACAGATATTTGATTGTATCTCTAATCATCTTCAACCCTTCCCGTAGCAATAACTAAAATGAAAAAAAAGGGAATGTCAACGCATCCGGGAATAAACGATTGATCTCTATCAATAAACCTGCTAAAGACGCGAACCATAAAGTACTTAGTACCGGTGCCACCGAAAGATATGTTTTTAGATCTCGCATTGAAAATCCGCCTCCTTCTTTAATTGGAATACATAACGTCAATACATATATGATCAGATGCATATGTAGTTAAAGACCACTTATATTTGGACGGGTAATCCCTAATTTTAATTGAAATTAACAACGATTCGGTAGATAAGATTTTCCTTTCTTTTTAGCGTCTCATATTCGTGTATATAAGTCTTTATATTCTTTTATTATATATTATATGTTATACAATATGTTCTATGATATGAGCCAAAAAATAATAATATAAATTGTGTGTGTATATCAAAATACTATGGAAAGAAATAACACTATGGAAAAGAAGACAGGGATTCTCTACAATGACACTGTAGACCAATTGAAAGGGATGTAGCGCAGCTTGGTAGCGCGTTTGTTTTGGGTACAAAATGTCACGGGTTCAAATCCTGTCATCCCTACCTATGACTTCTCCTCTGAGCAGTAACGAGGAATCAATTGAGATCGCTGAAATTAGACATAAATAACCTTTATCTTTCTTTCAATTTATTATACTATATATATAATATATAGGATAGGATATATATACATGAAAAATGCAGCGGGGTTACAAAAAGAATCAAAATTGTGACAAGAAATAGAAAGCGCTCTTAGTTCAGTTTGGTAGAACGCGGGTCTCCAAAACCCGATGTCGTAGGTTCAAATCCTACAGAGCGTGATTCCGTTCTTGTTAGGTCAAATTCTGGTTGCTGTTCAAGTTAGTGACCATATTTCAGTCCTCCTGTGGATTCAAATTTAAGAAAAGAGGAGGTCACTAACTAATAATATAATAATAATCCAAATTTTAATTAATCAAAGGTCCAACTGATCACCACGTCTGTATTGTAAATATGCAGTTACGAATAATCCAGCCAAAGTTATAGGAATTAAACCTAATACGATTCCAAATAGAGAAACTTCAATCATTTCAATTTGTTTGTAAAGGGAAAAAATAGGTAATATCTATCCCTAAATATTAATTTGAATTGCCCATAAATCTCAACGACTAATAATTGGCAATTGACGCAGTAAGGAACGATAAAATACATGGAATCCCACAGAAAGATTTCTTTTTGTTTTTTATAGCTTGTTCATTCAATATAATTTCAAATAAGTTGTATCTTGCTTAGACCAATAAATAAAACGGAGGTTATAGTTGAAGCCACTAGTAGAAAACCGAAATAACTAGTTATAGTAGGCATGAAGGAGCTAAATGAAATCTGTTTTTTTTTTATACATATGTTTAGAAAGCACTTACCTAAGTTTCCATTTTTGAAAGATACAAGGATAAGCAAAAATACCAATTGAAAGAATAAGGTCAATTCGAAGTTTTTGATTCCTCAATCATGATAGACGGTATTAACAAGGATAGAGTGGGAAAGATAGAAAAAAATGGATTCATCATCTGTGACAGCGACCCCATCCCGTGATTTCTAATCAACAGATTTATTGGGCAATTAATGAGTAAACAAATATAAAAATAAGAACTGTTAAGAACTGCGTTGTGTAATCCCATTCAAAAATAAAACTCTCTTTGAATCACTATGGAATAAAATTAGAAAGTCATTGTTTTTTATTTCTATTTTATTTCTATATTATAAAGATCATCCTTGTACTTAGGTCAAGAAAGAACCTTTCGATCTAATAAAACAATGTGTGCAGCGCGAATATTGATTCTTGCAATTATTTGATGCATTTTTTTCTTTCTTTTATCCAATAAAATAAATTATCCAATAAAATAAATTATCCAATAAAATAAATAATAAATATCGACTACTGTTATTTTTACCGGAAAACTCTTTAACAAAAAAAAAAAAGAGCCCCAAAAAACCTCTTCTACAATCACGAATACAATAGCTAAAAGGAAATTGATAGATTTCACATCTAATTTAATTATTATAAACCAACTCGTCAGATTCATATTTTAACTGATCCAAGGAATTTTCTATTGACTGAAATAACGTGGCGCACGGTTCTATATTGACAAAACAAGGAATCCATAAATTATTTAGCACTTCATTTCGATACTGATCTAAATTGCATTGCTGTGTCAGAAGAAGGATAGCTATACTGATTCGGTATACTCTAAAGACACCTTCGGTACAATATTGACGATCTCACAAATATTTGATTTCAGCGAATTTCCATTTTCTGATCTCATCTTTTACGGAATCGATCCCCCTTTGACTGTACAAGAATATGTGGAGCTTGACATGTCTGGAAGCACAGGAGAACGTTCTTTTGCTGATATTATTACTAGTATTCGATATTGGGTCATTCATAGCATTACTATACCCTCTCTATTCATTGCGGGTTGGTTATTCGTCAGCACGGGTTTAGCTTATGA